GTTGTTTCTTTATTTTTTTTTTCTTCAAATCCAAAGAACTCTTCTTACTTCTACATAGGTCGTCGATTCAGCATTGGATAAAAGGGGGAAATACCCATTTTTACAATAAGAATAAGGTAAGGGTTCAAAACCATTTTATGAATAGGAGTGTTCTCTATCCAGAAAATATCCATTTTGAACCATCTCTATATTAACATAGAGGGTGAAAGAGTACCGCGCTGCGTCTAGACTTCAAACAGTTTGCTTTAACCATATTCATATTAATGGCCACACATTATTGGTTGATAGAGAATCAAAAAAAATTACCAATGAATCACGAAATGCTATGGTTCTTATCCATAATCTCTTAATTTATTCCGAAGTCATTCGTGAGATCGTGCACCCTTTACGAAAAAGGTACAGCTGGTTGGATCCAGCATATTCTTGAAATAAACAACCCGCACACACTCCCTTTCCAAAAAAGATCAATACACCAAGCACTACACTTAGATTTATTAGATTTGTTGAAAAAATATCGGTATTAAACCCGAAACTCCCGGCGGATGGCCAATGGCCCAAAGAAACGAAAGAATCGGTTACATTTTTCATATGATCTCCTATAGACTAAACAGATAGACTAAAAAACAGAATAGAGTTCTTTTTGTATCACTTCGCCCCTCGTTTTTCTTTTTTTCCTATTTTAAATTATTTAAATTAAAAAAGTATTTGATTTATGTGAACTATCCCCCTTGTGTCAATCCTTAGTTTCCCTTGGACTGTGAGGGGGAAGGGTGAAAGGGAATGGGTATACTAATTTCTCATCCACAAATCAAACCCTCCCACAGGTTATTTTGTCAACGAATAAGTAATTGTAGGAGTGAAATCGTACTAGAAGTCGAAAAAGGAAAGAATTAGTTCAAGGCAATAAACTAGGGATTTTTTATATTAAACAAAAGGATTCGCAAACAAAAGGGCTAATGCTACAACCAGCCCATAAATTGTTAAAGCTTCCATAAAAGCTAGACTAAGCAATAGAGTACCTCGTATTTTTCCCTCTGCCTCAGGCTGTCTCGCAATACCCTCTACAGCTTGACCCGCAGCAGTCCCTTGACCAACCCCGGGCCCAATAGAAGCAAGCCCTACAGCCAACCCAGCGGCAATAACGGAAGCCGCAGAAATCAGTGGATTCATGATAAGTTCCCTCGTACCAAAAAAAGAAATGGTTAATGATACAATCAACCAACGAATTATGACTTAATAAGTCCGTCGCTAGCATTTCGAAGTAACTAAGAACTTCGAGTTAAATTATGAAGTAATAGTATTGGTGAATAATTCGAGCTATTTTTTTGAGTTGCTGTTTCTATCCACGGAGTCTTTGTGAATCCATACGACTTTCGATCTTCCATTTCTTGGTTCCGAACTCTTATTTTGATCCACCCTTTTCTGAATTTCATCTGTTTATTTAGTCAATTCACAGCCACAAGGAGACGGAAAGGGAAAGGCTTCCATTGTTATTAGAATCCCTGCCAAAATTCATAGGAGACGGGTGGCAAATAAAATATCTCTTTAGTTATCAGTCAATATCTAATATCACATATACGTGTCTTTCTTCCATAACGTAAACCAAGCATTCATCTTAGATTCAATCGGATTCGAGAATCAATTATCGAAATATCTACAAGAGTTGACTTATTTATAGTTTATAGCCGTTCAAGTACATATACCTACCCTCTCCAAACCAACCCATTTTTTATGAATTAGGTTTTTATGTAAATTCTTTTTCTTTTTTTCTTTCTTTTTCTTTATCATTATTCCAATGTATCCAATCTAAATGGACAAATTGGTTAGGCCAAATCATTGCATAGAAATATTATTATTTGATTGACCTAAGTTTTGTTATTTATTATATAACTATATAACTATTTTCGTTTGGTCAATCGTTGAATAAAACAACTGAAATGGGAATCCTTCGCCTTAATTCTTTTCTTTAATATTTAATCACACGTCCCAAATACAGGCATTCATATTGAATATTCTAATTCTTTTTTTATTTGAATATTGAACTTGAACTATTGACTAATGAGATAGAATATTGACTAATGAGATAGAAATCGAATATTGGTTGAGGGGAGGTATGATATTAAGTGGACGCAAGAAAACTTTAGGAAAAAGATCTTTTCGATCTCTTTACTTTTTTACACCTATCTAATATCGTAATTTTTTTGCTATTACTCCATATCGTATATGGCCTAGTTGTAGCTTCCCTAAGTCAATTTTATTGAACCAAAGAAAAAGACCCTTTAGTTTGAAAAAACTATTTCAATGATGGCCCTCCATGGCTTCACCGATATAAGCCGCGGCTAAAGTTGCAAAAATAAGAGCTTGAATACCACTTGTAAATAATCCAAGGAACATAACAGGTATAGGAACCGCTGAAGGTACTAAAGAAACTAGAACAACAACGACTAATTCATCAGCTAAGATATTCCCGAAAAGTCGAAAACTTAGCGATAGGGGTTTT